CTGGCGGCTCATTGCGCCGGGAGACGACCACCGCTGCGGGACAGCGGAAGATACGCTCGGACTAGTCTAATGAATTGACTTTCAGAATTTTATAGAGCTATGAAAGCTCAACACACAGGAATTGTTCACGATATTTCAAAATCAAAAAAGAGATATTTAATGAACTTCGGGGTAATTAAACGAATGAAAATGAAAGTAGGGAAAGGAGGGCTGTCCTATCCTCTGTGCGTATTTTAGCATTTTTATTCTCCCTTTTCTTAGCTTTCGAATTGACTTAGATAATCAAGAATCTTAGTTACGGGGCATGGTTTGATTCCGTTTTGGTAGTTGCACCCTTCATATTGGCATGTTGACAATAGTGTATTGATCAAATATGATTAGATCGTGGATAAATAGATCTAGGATCAAATTCTATTTGGTTTTTACTTGTCTTCATGCAAATGATGTGTTCCTTGGATTCGCTGTGGCACAAAGGGTCTCTTCTGAAACAGAAAGAGATCTATCTATTTTCTATAGTTACCGGGTAATTTATTCGATTTGCATTTTATTTTTTCCGTTTTCGGTTTCTAATCGATCAGAAAATCCTTTTTTGAGATTTGGTTGTTAGTTCTATTTTGTTGGTTGTTGATGTGGTCGTGCAATCCAATCTCTTTTTTCTTTTGTTTCTTTTGTTTGATTGCGCTCGTATCTACAGAACCAAATTACCTTATTCGGGTTGCTAACTCAACGGTAGAGTACTCGGCTTTTAAGTGCGCCTAGAATCTTTTACACATTTGGATGAAGCAACGGATTCATACATACCATTGGTAGAGTTTGTAAGACCACGACTGATCCTGAAACGGGGTGAGTGGAAAAAGCAGCATGTCGTATTAATGTAAACCTCTGAGACTATTTGATTCTTAACGGATCGGTACAAAATCTAGTTTTTGTATGATTCTTGTAGCGGAACAAACGAAATTCACGGTTGGGTCGATTGAATAAATGGATAGAGCCTTCTGGTTCCAATTATAGGGAAGCAAAAAGCAACGAGCTTCTGTTCTGAATTCGAATTATTACCCGATCTAATTAGATGTTAAAAATAGATTAGTGCCTGGTGCGGGAAAAGGTTCTCCCATAAGTGGATTACTCATTTTTTTTTATGAATCCTAACTATTTTTACCTCCATTAGATTCTGTATGGCGTGGAGACTCATGTGTATTAGAAACGGTATATTGATAAAAATAAATTATTCCAAAGTCAAAAGAGCGATCGGGTTGCACCAATAAAGGATTTCGAACCATCTCGTTATTCTATAACGAACCTAAACCAATTGGGTGGAAAAAGAGAGGATCCATTGATTAGCTTATCTGTTGTCACCGAGGTATTTTATTTTCTATTTTCTTACTATATACCCTGTTTTGACTGTATCGTACTATGTATCATTTGCTAACCCAATAAACCCTTTGCCTTTGTTTCAAAGCGAATTTCAAATGAAGGAATTACAAGGATATTTAGAAATGGAGAGATCCCAGCAACAAGACTTCCTCTATCCACTTCTTTTTCAGGAGTCTCTTTATGCACTTGCTCATGATTATGGTTTAAAGGGATCCAGTCCTTACGAACCCGTGGAAAATGTAGGTTATGATAATAAATCCAGTTCACTGCTTGTGAAACGTTTAATTACTCGAATGTATCAACAGAAGTTGTTGATTATTTCGGCTAATGCTTTTACAAAAAAAAATTATTATCAAATGGTATCTGCCGGATTTTCAGTCATTTTGGAAATGAAATTCTCACTGCGATTAGTGTCTTCGCAAGAAGGGAAAGATCTACAAAAATATCAAAATTTACGCTCAATTCATTCAACATTTTCCTTTTTAGAGGATAAATTATACCATTTAAATAATGTATCAGAGATACTAATACCCTACCCCATTCATCTGGAAATCTTGGTTCAAAATCTCCGCTCTTGGATACAAGATGCCCCCTCTTTACATTTATTCCGACTCTTTCTCCACGAGTCTCGTAATTGGACTAGTCTGATTACTAAAAAGAAATCCATCTCTGTTTTTTCAAAAGAGAATCAAAGATTCTTCTTGTTCCTATATAATTCTCATGTATATGAATGGGAATCCCTATTCATGTTTCTCCGTAAACAATCTTTGTATTTACGATCAACATCTTTTGAAAACCTTCTTGAGCGAACCTATTTCTATGGCAAAATAGAACATCCTCTAGGAGTGTTTCGTAAAGATTTCCAGAATATCCTATGGTTGTTCAAGGATCCTGACATGCATTATGTCAGATATCAAGGAAAATCTATTCTGGCTTCAAGGGGAAGTTTTCTTCTGATGAATAAATGGAAATATCACATGGTCATTTTGTGGCAATGTTATTTTTACTTGTGGTCTCAAGCAGATAGAATTCATATAAACCAATTTTCCAATCATTCCTTCGAGTTTCTGAGTTATCTTTCAAGTGTACGGCGAAATCCTTCAGTGATAAGGACTCAAATGCTAGA